CTTTTTGGTCAGAAGTTCTGATGCTTAGAGCAGTGGCTCTTGGTTATAGGAGTAGGTATACTCTTTGTCCACATGGGGGTTNTTCGTTTCCCCGCGGTCGCCCCAACCGAAGGCATTAGAACAGGGGTTAATTAGTTTTGTCCTTTGTGCTGGTGGTTTTAACATAGTCTGTTCTGGAGCCTAAAGCTCCATAGGGTCTTCTCGTCTTATGTTAGTATCCCCGCTTCTGCACGGGGAGATCAATTTCATTGACAGGAAAAAGGAGACAGTTAAGCCCTCGTTTTGCCATTCATACGGGTCTTCATTTAAAAGACAAGTGATTGCGCTACCTTTGCACGGTCAAAATACCGCGGCCGTTAAACTTATAGTCACAGGGCAGGCAGGACCTCTTATTCGGGTTCTTTGCAAGAGGCGATGTTTTTGGTAAACAGGCGAGGCTTGTGTTTGCCGAGTTCCTTCTTTTTCTTTTAGTCTTTCCCATTAGGCACACCAGTGTGGGGTTAACGGCTGGCTTGGTTGGATGTTTTTCTGGTTGTTTATGTTTTTTCCAGTTCCCTCTTTGTTTGGGGCCGTTAATGTTCGGTGAGAGTTCGTTCCGATGTATATGTGTGCAAGGAGAGGGGCGGAGCCCTCTTGTTACTCATATTAGCATTATCGCCCCCATGTGTTGAATGGGGCGGCCTGGTGATGATTAGGGGATTAAGATTGGACTATCCGGATTGGAGGAAGTGGTAGTGCTCGAGCTTTAACGCTTTCTATCTGGGTGGCTGCTTTTAGGCCCACTAGTGTACTTGCCTTGGGTTATTATGATCTTTATCCTGCTGGGAAAGTTGTGTCTTGTTTCGAAGGGGCTGTACCCCCTTCGACTAACTTCTTTAACTTCTTTTATGACTGTGAAGGCGGCTAGGCCGGGTGGTGGTGAAAGAATTTAAAGGGCTGAACTTCTATTCAGTTTGCAGGCAACCAGCTATAACTAAGTTCGGTAGGTCTGTCACCTCTACTCAAAGTTCTTCCCACTCTTTTGCCACAGAGACGGGGTTGCCCTTCAATCAGGCTGTCTTGGAGTAGCTCACTTAGTTTCGGGAAATTAAACTATAATGCTTTTTGCTTAAGTTTTTCTTGCTAAATCATGATGCAAAAGGTACGAGGAAGCAGCTCTGCTATTTGGTGCTTCACTGAGTTGTTTCATTTCTCTTTCAGCTTTCCCTTGCGGTACTTTCTCTATTGCTTCGTTGGTCCTTTTTCGTCTCCCGTACTTAGGCGGAAAAATGGTTTAATTTTAATGTGAGGTGTTTTAGGGGTTATACATAGTGGGGGGTTGGTTTTTGTTGGGTTGAGCTAGCTGTTGGGCGTCAGGGCGACTCGATTTGCACGGGTGACTTCTCAGTGTAAGGGAGATGCTTTTCTGTCTTAGCTACGACCTGGTTTTCCAAGTGCACCTTCCGGTACACTTACCATGTTACGACTTGCCTCCCCTTTACCAAGAATGGGCATTAGGAATCGATAGATGCTGGTTTGGGGAGAGTGACGGGCGGTGTGTGCGCGCTTCAGGGCCGGTTTCAGCTGAACACTCTATTTTCTGCTTACTGCTAAATCCTCCTTCTAATATACTTTTCAGTAACATTGTTCGTGTTCCCTGGGGCAGGGAATGTAGCCCATTTCTTCCCCTCTCATATGCTACACCTCGACCTGGCGTTTTGGGCTGTGCTAATCTTGCTTACTATGAATCCTTCACAGGGTAAGCTGACGACGGCGGTATATAGGCGGTAAGAGCAAGGGAGGGTGAGGTTCAACGGGGGTTATCGGTTCTAGAACAGGCTCCTCTAGGTGGATCTAAAGCACCGCCAAGTCCTTTGGGTTTTAAGCTGGTGCTCGTAGTTCCCTGGCGGATAACGGGTGTAGTGTGTTATCAAGGTTTAGGGCTGGGCATAGTGGGGTATCTAATCCCAGTTTGTTTCGCAGCTTTCGTGGGGTCGGATGGGATAAAGCCACTTTCGTAGGTGGGCTTCTTACCCTCGGGAACGTATGACAGTTCTGGGGGCGTTCGGCTTTAATGATGGGGGGCTCCTAACCACGCTTTACGCCGGTGTCTATCAACTTGGGCCTCTCGTATAACCGCGGTGGCTGGCACGAGTTTTACCGGCCCTAAATTTAGGTGGCCTTAACTAAGTCAAGTTTTCACTTATGGCTTAAGGTTTATCACTGCTGAACTCCCTTGGGGGTGTGGCTAAGCAAGGCGTCGTGGGCAACCAGTTGGGAGGTGTGCCTGATACCAGCTCCTTGTTTTCGAATAGAAAACTATGGGCATTCTCACGGGGGTGCGGAGACTTGCATGTGTAAATCTGGTCAGAGTTGATAGTAAAGTCAGGACCAAGCCTTTGTGCCTGCGGGACCTTTCTAGGGCCCATCTTAACATCTTCAGTGTTATGCTTTAGTTAAGCTACGCTAGC